CTAGAATGACTATCCGACGGGATAAAACTATCTCGATCAAGATGACAGACCCATTTTCTGTGCTATCAATAGGATCAATTATAACAAGTCACACACTCATATTCCGGAAATACAGAAACAAATAAATTTCGCGGTCGAACTACCGAAATAGAATGGGGCTAAAAAAATCCGAGAACAAAAAGTGAAACTTTTTGTATTGAAAAGCGAAGCTTCGTGATTGTTGTGAATCTAATTCAGTGAAATTCCATCCAGTAAAACGGAAGAATTATAAATCTCCAAAATAATAGATAAGAATATCGCAAATAAAGCCATTGCGACACCCATCAAAGGAGTCGTTCCCCATCCAGGGGCTACCTTACCATATTCCGAATTCAATGGTTTCAAAAAATCCCCTACAACAGTTCGTCTTGGACCAGATCTAGAACTACCCTCAACGGTTTGTGTAGCCATAAATCTTATTTTGTATTCAGTGAGATCTGTTGACTTTGTATATCATTCCGCTGTAAATAAACAATCTTATCATAGACCCATTGTGATCTTGAAATTATATAATAATGGAAACAGCAACCTTAGTCGCCATCTCTATATCTGGTTTACTTGTAAGTTTTACTGGGTACGCCTTATATACTGCCTTTGGGCAACCCTCTCAACAATTAAGAGATCCATTCGAGGAACACGGGGACTAATTGAAGTAATGAGCCTCCCAATATTGGGAGGCTCATTACTTCAATTGAGATAATGAAAAATCATTTCATTTTTTTAGTTGGAACTTTAGGCGGTTCTCGAAAAAAGATAGCGAAAAAAATTATCCCTAGAGTAGATACTAAGAGGAATGTATAAACCAATGCTTCCATAAATTCGATCGTGGTTTACAATTATAGCTTCCGTACCTGTTTATTTTGAATCATCTCCCGAATAAAATAAAGAAAGAACAAGAATCAAAGGCAGCGATTAAAATCAAGATTTTTCCAGCAGCCTATGGCAAATCACAAATAGAAGCGAAAAATAATAAAGCAATCTTGCATCAGACTACTTGTCTTCTTGTAGTTGGATCTCCAAGTTTTTGGAATGCTCCAAATTCCACTTGAGCATCCAAATCTGGATCAATACCGGCAAAAACATCTCTGAACAGGGTTCTAGCACCATGCCAAATGTGTCCGAAGAAGAAAAGCAAGGCAAACGAAGCATGCCCAAAAGTAAACCAACCCCTTGGACTGCTACGAAAAACACCATCGGATTTCAAAGTAGCACGATCTAATTCAAAAATTTCACCCAATTGAGCACGTCTAGCATATTTTTTCACAGTAGCAGGATCACTATAACTCACTCCATTGAGTTCGCCGCCATAGAACTCAACAGTTACACCTACTTGTTCGACACTATACTTTGATTCTGCCCTTCTAAAAGGGACATCCGCTCTAACAATTCCGTCTCCGTCTACCAAAACAACCGGAAATGTTTCAAAAAAAGTAGGCATCCGACGTACAAAAAGTTCACGTCCTTCTTTATCTCTAAAGATAGGGTGCCCTAACCACCCAACGGCTATTCCATCCCCGTTGTCCATTGAACCCGCTCTGAATAATCCTCCTTTTGCCGGATTATTGCCAATGTAATCATAAAAAGCTAATTTTTCAGGAATTTTAGACCAAGCTTCTGATAAACTTTGATTTTCGGCTAACCCAGCACTAACCCTTCGATATATTTCTTGCTGGAAGTATCCTTGATCCCATTGATAACGAGTAGGACCAAATAATTCGATGGGGGTAGTTGCTGAACCATACCACATAGTTCCGGCAACAACAAAAGCTGCAAAAAAGACAGCAGCTATACTACTGGAAAGGACGGTTTCAATATTTCCCATACGTAATCCTTTGTATAAACGTTGGGGCGGGCGGACACTAAGATGGAATAAGCCCGCTAATATGCCCAATGTCCCTGCTGCAATATGATGAGAGGCTATTCCTCCCGGAACAAAAGGATCAAAACCTTCCACGCCCCACGCCGGATTTACAGGTTGTACCTTGCCAGTTAGTCCATAAGGGTCGGACACCCATATTCCAGGACCATACAATCCTGTTACATGAAATGCGCCAAAGCCAAAGCAAGCCACTCCTGAGAGAAATAAATGAATTCCAAAAATCTTTGGCAAATCCAAAGAAGGTTTTCCTGTGCGCTCATCACAAAAGATTTCTAGATCCCAATATACCCAATGCCAGATAGCTGCCAAGAAGCACAAGCCAGAAAACACAATATGTGCTCCGGCCACACCTTCGTAACTCCAAATACCCGGATTTGTTATAGTCCCCCCTGTAATACTCCAACCGCCCCATGAATTGGTTATTCCTAAACGAGTCATGAAGGGTATAACGAACATACCTTGTCTCCACATTGGATCAAGAACGGGATCGGAGGGATCAAAAACGGCTAATTCATATAGAGCCATTGAACCGGCCCAACCAGCAACCAGAGCCGTATGCATTATATGAACAGAAAGCAAGCGACCGGGATCATTCAATACGACAGTATGAACACGATACCAAGGCAAACCCATGGAAATACCCCTTTATCAACGAAAAATAGACACTATGTAACTTTATTGCATTGGAATACCTCCCCTTTTCGGTGGATTCTTTCGGAGAAAGGATTAATATTTGTTCTATTCCATTAGTAATTAAGGGAAGAATTCGGCTCAGAAGAAAAAAGAGAAGCAGATCTATTCTATACCCGATAAGTATCAATACGCAATGGGGGTTGATCCTATTTTTTATGAATGAACGCATCCCTATTTGTTCATCATTCAAAGGACCTATTGGTAAGAATTCTCTTTCATTCATTCTGTCTTTCTTTATTTTATGGCCTTATTCTATCTATGTATAAAATATGATAAAGGCCAATATTATTAAGACCATTATTACGCTTCCAGATCAAAGTGAAATATAGTATTTAATTCTTTTTCTTTCCTTTAATGCCTATTGGTGTTCCAAAAGTTCCTTTTCGAAATCCGGGAGAGGAAGATGCAGTTTGGGTTGACGTATAGTGCGACTTGTCAAATATATTGGGTCATATGGGATTCCCCCGTTCTCTCGCCCGATCGAGATATCCTCTGTTTCGCCCAAAAAAGATTGATTGAATTATCAAAAATTTGTAGCGTGAAGTGTAATGAAGTGCAATTAGAGATCCATTTCATTTTTTTTGGGGGGTATCCAGATTAATATTTTCAATTAGAATGATTTATGGTTGGCTTGGTTGGACCGATAAAATGAAGCATCCAGGCTCCGTTTAGAAAAAACCCAATTGGTAATACATTTAGGATTACCACCTATCTCATAATCATAAATCTTTTTTATTTACAAATTCTAAATAGAAATTAAGAACGATTTCAAACTATTAATCAATCGAATAATATGAGAAATACGTTGAATATTTGGCGGAAAACATGAAAGAAAAAGGAATTAAATTAAAATAAAAAAAGAAATGAAATCATAGCAAAAAGACGTGGTATTGGGTCATTTGTCCTATATGCACAAATCAAAATCGGGCGGATCTTTACTCGGAGTAGAGCATAAACCTAAAAAAATTGAATACAAAATTGATGAAACCCATTCAGGAACAAGAAAATGACATCGTGATTTGGATTGAATCCCAATGAAAAAAAAATAGATCAATGAAAAGTTTGTGCGATAAGTTTAGCGAATTTTTTCTATATTCTATATTATAGGAATTATAGGAAAACGGGCCAAAACTTATCTTTCTTTAATTTCATTTTGAATTTTATTTTAGTTAAAAAATGTAAGAAAAAGCCCCTTCGTTAGAAATTAGAAGTTAGAAAAGGCACACTAGAAAAAACGAAGGATGGCTGGAATCTACACATTGATTTTTTTCGCAATTTTTGTTGAACCGTATGCATCAAAAGGTGCCTGTACGGCTACTAAGGGATACAATTTTATCCTAATCAACCGACTTTATCGAGAAAGATTACTTTTTTTAGGCCAAGAGGTTGATAGCGAGATCTCGAATCAACTTATTGGTCTTATGGTATATCTCAGTATAGAGAATGATACTAAAGATCTGTATTTGTTTATAAACTCTCCTGGCGGATGGGTAATACCCGGAGTAGCCATTTATGATACTATGCAATTTGTGCAACCAGATGTGCATACAATATGCATGGGATTGGCCGCTTCAATGGGATCTTTTCTCCTGGCCGGAGGAGAAATTACCAAACGTCTAGCATTCCCTCACGCTCGGCGCCAATGAGTTTTTTTATTTGATGGAAAGAAAAAAGAAGACTATGCCTTCGCCATATGAAATATGAATTAGTAAGTAATAATAGCATGGCACTTCGAATTCGATATGAATTTTTTTTATTTCTTTTTTTTTCAAAATATTAGATTATGTATCGAAAGAGTAGTATGAGAGAAAGGGCATTTCCAATTTTATCTTAGCTGTCGTGGGCCCATCTCAGCGTCACAAACTTTTTTTCTTTTCACACCAGAGGCTATTAACAATATTTATGTTATAAAAGAGTACGAAAAAAAAAGACTCTTTTTTTCTTTCTTTTTTTTTTCAAAAAAAAGAAACTTTGGGATTGCTGAATCACAGACGAAATAAATATATAAAGCAACGGAGCCATCATAGTATTTTTGAACTTTTCCGAAAAAAAAAGAAGGGTGGTAATTGGATTATTTAGTGATCTGAGTCTAATAGACGCTCTCTATATTTTCTCTTTTTCTTTTTTCGATGAAAGAAAAAAGAGAATTCCATTGTAAAGCCGTATGCAATGCACAAAAAATGCCTGTACGGTTGTTCAATTCTATCTTTTTTTTTCTTATTATTCTTTAGCTATTTTTACCTATTCTTCTCGCCTCATTATGTGAGTTAGAAGAACCTTTTATTATGTTATATCAGCAGGGTAATGATCCATCAACCTGCTAGTTCTTTTTATGAGGCACAAACAGGAGAATTTATCCTGGAAGCGGAAGAACTACTGAAACTTCGCGAAAGCCTCACAAGGGTTTATGTACAAAGAACGGGCAAGCCCCTATGGGTTGTATCCGAAGACATGGAAAGAGATGTTTTTATGTCAGCAACAGAAGCCCAAGCTCATGGAATTGTGGATCTTGTAGCGGTTAAATAAGTTAAATAACAAATAGCAATAGCAACGATTTAACACCAATCCACAATTTAATGAAGATTGATTTAATCCCTCTTCTTCCTTTCCTTCTTAACTTAAGCCTAAGGGGTTAATATTTTATTAATCTATTAAATAGAAATAGAATAAATAGAAAAAGAAGTAATTCAGAATCATCTGGTTAGGATCGATCTAAACCAGTCTATTATGTATATGATTCAGTATGCCAACTATTAAACAACTTATTAGAAATGCAAGACAGCCAATTAGAAATGTCACGAAATCCCCTGCTCTTGGGGGATGTCCTCAGCGCCGAGGAACATGTACTAGGGTGTATGTGCGACTTGTTCAGATCATGGGCTGAGAAAAAAGAAACAACTTTTTCAGTATCAACGATCCGTACCAGTGAATAGAATGGGGTTCGTCTGTTCACTATCTAAAAAAGATAGATCTACCATATCCTTCTATTGTGTATGAAATTTATGGTTTCCATTGGCGCAAATCCAATCTTGGAATTTAAGATGAGAAAAAATTCCCCATTGGTAGCAAATGCTTATCCATTAAGCGGGGAAAATCCTATTTAAAAAGCAAAAAGATTATGCTTCGACTCTTGCAAAGAACGGACTAACAGGGTCAGCTGCCCAATTAATCCTCATCCTTACATACCGTTACTGTATAAGATAGATCTCGTTGTGAAAGATCTATTACTGGAAAATTTATGAGTAGAGCCGAAGAGTGTGAACTGTACAAGTTACCAATTAAATGAAGGAATGAGCTCCGGTGTATAGAGAGGGCCTCACCGTTTAAGAAGTAACCATAGAAACGATGGAACCCACTATTTATTTATCCATTTTGATTTACTCCTTTATTTTAGTTAATATGCTTTTTTTGATATTTAGTATCAATACAATTTTTTATTTCAAGGCGAAATGAAATGCCTAGAAAAAAGGAAAAATAGTGGTCGGGACGGTTAGAGTAGCAAAAGCCATTGGAATTTTTATTTTATACATTGGAAGAATCCGTTTTGTTATTAATAGACTAGAAAAGAATAACTGAAAGAAAGAATTAGTTATTCATCAAAATTTCTTTTATTCAATGACCAGAATTAAACGGGGATATATAGCTCGGAGACGTCGAACAAAAATAAGTTTATTTGCATCAAGCTTTCGAGGGGCTCATTCAAGACTTACTCGAACTATTACTCAACAAAGAATAAGAGCTTTGGTTTCGGCTCATCGGGATAGAGATAGGAAAAAAAGGGATTTTCGTTGTTTGTGGATCACTCGAATAAATGCAGTAATTCGCGGAGTGGGGGTATCCTATAGTTATAGTAGATTAATACACAATCTGTACAAGAAACAGTTGCTTCTGAATCGTAAAATACTTGCACAAATAGCTATCTCAAATAGGAATTGTCTTTATATGATTTCCAACGAGATTAGAAAATAAGGAGATCGGAAGGAATCCAACGAAATGCTTTAAATGAAATGGGGTTCCCTCGAGAATGAACTTGGGGAAGGTAGAGTAGAAATTAATATGATAAAAAATTATGATCTGATAAGGCCATCAAAACAAGATGAGCGAAGACGCTCAATAAAAAAAAAGATTTTTTTCTTCCCCAACCGAATTCGATTCTTTTATTTATTTTTTCTTACGACACGACAATTTTGATTATCAGATTTTTTGACTAAAGCATCAGTCTACGTTTGATAATTTTGAATCAATTGAAGGGGTAAGCCTATTTATTTCTGGTTCTAAGAGCAGTAGTTCTAGTGGTCGACTCGCTTCTTTCAAACTGTTTCTCATTATTAAGAAAGGGTAACGAAGATAAAATACGAGCTTGTTTTATAGCAATAGTAATTAATCGTTGTTGTTTTAAGGTCAATCTATTTACTCGCCTAGATAATATTTTTCCTTGTTCACTAATAAATCGACTAATTAAACTCATGTTTCTATAATCAATTCGATCCCCCGATTGGATCGGGGGCAAACGCCTACGAAAAGATCGCTTGGATTTAAGAAAGAGTCGCTTGGATTTATCCATGATTTCTTTATTCCTTATTTCTAATTTCTTTATTCCTTATTTCTAAAAAGAATCCTATCCCTATCTCTATTTCTAAAATCCTATTTTGAAAATTCAAATTATAGAATTAATATAATAAATAGGATTTGGTTTGTTTATTTTATTATTGTTTATTTTATTATTATTTATCATTTAAATATATATAAATTAAAAATTTAAATATATATAAATTTAAATATATTAATATTATAGATTATAGAATAATATATAAATAATATTAATAATATAATAATATATAAAAAAATAGATAAAAAAATAGATAAATAAAATATGCGTTATATCTAACTAATTATATACTTAATATATTATATACCTAATGTCATATTTTCATATTCTCGGGAAGTGGTGACATACAAGCACTTGATTCGATTTATTTCTTTATCTCCCCGTGAATTGTATGTTTGTAACAATAGGGACAGAATTTCTTCAATTCCAATCGACTGGGCGTATTGTGTCGATTTTTTTGAGTAATATACCTGGAAATACCCGTTGATTCCTTATTAACGCCGTTTCGAACACAACTGGTACATTCCAAAATAATCGTTACTCGGACATCTTTACTCTTGGCCATGAACCTCCTTTGAGTTTTTAATTCACCCAACTTTTCTATTTTCCGATCAAAAGCGAAGAAGAAAGGAATGAAAAAAAAAAGAAATAAAAGTTGCTAACTCAAAACCAAATCCTGAAAGATTTCGTTGCAATCAATATAGTAAATCAATATAGATTTATAGTAATAGTAAATAATAAGAATAAGTAATACAACGATTTCTAATTCTATTTAGAATCAAACCACAGTACGGTATTTTCTTTAAGTATCTTGTAGGATACTGCTGTTCCAGCCACATTTCTCTTTTCGCTCTACTAGTAATTTAATTGGAGCTTGAACCCGAGTTTCGGTGAGGTTGAATCCACTTTTTTCGTTCTACCTTCCTTAATTTATTTTATCTAATTCTTATATAATTCTAAAAAAAAACAAAAATAAAAAAAAAAGGGGGGGGGGCGAGAGAGTAGTTACAGATATTTGATTGTATCTCGATCTAATCGTTTTCGCCCCGTCCCGCGTCAATAACTAGAAAACTAGAATTAAAAAAAAGGGAATGTTAACGCATCCGGGAAGAAACGATTGATCTCTATCAATAAACCCGCTAAAGAACCGAACCAGAGAGTACTTAGTACTGGTGCTACGGAAAGATATGTTTTTAGATCTCGCATTTTAAATCCTCCTTCTTTATCGTATTACATTATGGTAATACATATATAATCACATGTATGTGTGGTTAAAGACCACTTGTATTTGTCTATTTGTACCCGGAATTCCTAATTCAAATTTAAATGTACAATGATTCGATACATAAGATTTTCCCTTTCTTAAAACAGCAAAACAAAATAGGTCCCTTTCCGCCTGAGAATTCCCGCTAAAAATATTCATTTATTATTCATTATATGGATATGGTTGTTATATGATATGAGACCAAAAAGAGGAAATGGAAAGATAATTTTTGTATTTCAATAGATGAAATAAGGGTGTGGAAAACAAGACAGGGATTCTCTACAATGACATTGTAGGCCAATTGAAAGGGATGTAGCGCAGCTTGGTAGCGCGTTTGTTTTGGGTACAAAATGTCACGGGTTCAAATCCTGTCATCCCTACCTATTACTTCTCCTTTGAGCAGTAACGAGGGAGTCGTTTTAGATTGATTAAAATTAAGCATACATAATCTATCATTTTCTCATAATTATATATGATATATGATAGTATAGGTGTGCGCGATGTATTTGGGGTTATAAAATAAAAGAATCCCCTTTTTTTACAGTCTTATTTATTATGATAAGAAAGCGCTCTTAGTTCAGTTCGGTAGAACGTGGGTCTCCAAAACCCAATGTCGTAGGTTCAAATCCTACAGAGCGTGATTCCGCTCTTGTTAGGTCGAAAATTACACCGAACTAAAAAAAAAATTGAACAGCAATTCGAATTTGACCTCCTTGGATTAAATTATTAAATTAATTTAATTAAAATTATCAAATTTAAGGGGTCAGTCAAAAAAAGAGATGTTAATTAATCCAAAAAAAGGTATGTTAATTAATCAAAGGTCCAACTGATCACCACGTCTGTATTGTAAATATGCGGTTACGAATAATCCAGCCAAAGTAATAGGAATTAGACCTAAGACGATTCCAAATAGAAAAACTTCAATCATTTCAATTTATTTGAAAGGAGAAAAAGAAAGGTAATATCTATCCCTAAATATTAATTTCTATTGCCCATGAATATCAATAACTAATAATTGATAATTAACACGGTAAGGAGCTATAGAATATATGGAATAGGACAGAAAGCTTTGTTTTTATGAATTGTTCGTTCATTCAATTAATTTTCAAATAAGTCGTATCTTACTCAGACCAATAAATAAAGCTGAGGTTATAGTTAAAGCCGCTAGTAAAAAACCGAAATAACTAGTTATAGTAGGCATGAAGGAGCTAAATGAAATATGTTCTTTTTATACATATGTTTATAAAGCACTTACCTAAGTTTCAATTTTTAAACGAAAGGGGGATAAGCAAAAATACCAATTGAAATAATAAGTTCAATTGAAATTTTATGATTCATCAATCATTATAAACAGTATTCACAAAAATAGAGCGGCAGGACAAGAGTAGAAAAGAAAAAGAAATCGATTCATCATCTTTGTAGTTAGGTCAAGAAAAAACCTTTGGATCTAATACAAGAATACAATAAAGGCCGCCTCACAAATATTGATTAGTAGAATTTTTTTGTTAGTCCTTGC